TCCAATCAGTCTCGAAACGAAGTCCTATATAATCTCTTTAGTCTTTTCTTTTTCTTGTCACTGTAGAACCGTGTACCATAGATTAGAGAAAAATGTGAATTTGACGGGTTGTTTTCTAATAATAAAAATTCATAAAAGAGATTAGCCTATTCCCCCACGAATTCACAATTCAATTAGATGCGAAATCTAACCCCCCCTTCGTACTTGTAGAATAAGAGTTTTTTGTTGAAATCCTTTTTTCATTTTAAGGAATTGCTTAGTTGTCCAGAAACAAGTACTGGCAGTAGAGAATATTCGAGAAAACAGCGAAAAAATAATTGTAATAATCAATATTCGGAATGTGTGTATTCTTGTTCTTGTACATGTATTCTTGTTCTTGTATTCGATGCAAAAGGTTTTTCTTGATACTTACTTAATTAAACTACAAAGAGGTTTTTTTTTTTTATTCTTATTCGAGATATTATGTGAATGAATCTACTAAGAAAATTATGTGAATAAATCGACTAAGAAATCTAATAAGTTAAAATGAAAAAAAAAAGATATTATAAAGAAAAATAGAGGGTTACTTTTCATTCTAAAATCTAAAAAAAAAATGGATTCGATACAAATAAATAAATAAACTAAAAGAAGTGATCAACATAGAAATGATTTTCCAATTTTATTCCGTAGCGATTTCCGTAGTGATTTGATTCAAAGAAAGTTTCTTTGAATGAAGTTATACAACACAGTTCTTCTAATATATTATTATTTTAATATTTATTTAATATTTCAATTTAGTTTGTTCTTTTATTTCTCAAGAGTTGTCCAATGAATCTTTTGATTCGGAGATAGGATAGGTAGATGTTTTAGATGATGAGTTGATTTCGTTTTCTACTTAATATCGCTCTATTTTTGCGAGTGCTGTCTATAATTTATAATTTATAATGATAATGATTGATAAATGATTAATAAATAAAAAACTTTCAATTGGTATTTTTGCTTATCTTCGTATCTTTCAAAAATTGAATTTAGGAAAGTGTTTTACAAATATATGGATAAAAAAAATAGTTTATTTAGCTCCTTCATGCCCACTATAACTAGTTATTTCGGTTTTCTATTAGTAGCTTTAACTATAACTTTAGTTCTATTTATTAGTCTGAGCAAGATACGACTTATTTGAAATTAATTGAATGAACAATTCATAAAAAAAAAAAGAATTTTTTTGCAGTATTCCAGTTCCTTACCGTGTCAATTTCCAATTCTTGGTTATTGAGATTTATGGGCAATATGGATTAATATTTAAGGATAGATATTACCTCCTTTTTTTTTTTCTTTTCAAACAAATTGACAAATTGAAATGATTGAAGTTTTTCTATTTGGAATCGTCTTAGGTCTAATTCCTATTACTTTGGCTGGATTATTCGTAACTGCCTATTTACAATACAGACGTGGTGACCAGTTGGATCTTTGATTAATTAATACCCTTTTTTTTTTTTGACCTCCTCCTTTTTTTAGGAGGTCAAATTAAGATTGCTGTTCAAGCTTTTCCCTAAAATTTTTGACTTAACAAAACAAGAATGGAATCACGCTCTGTAGGATTTGAACCTACGACATCGGGTTTTGGAGACCCACGTTCTACCGAACTGAACTAAGAGCGTTTTTTTATTACAAAAAAGAAAGCTGTAAGTAAAAAGATTCTTTTTTCATTTGACTCCACTACATCTTGAATGCCTATACTATCTCATATATAAACTATATTATATATAAATATAATAAATAATAATATGATATTCTTTAATATCATATTAATTTATGATATCATATTAATTTATGATTAGGTATGCCCAATTTTAATTGATCTCAATTGATCCCTTGTTATTGTATTGATCAGAGGCGAAGCAATAAGTAGGGATGACAGGATTTGAACCCGTGACATTTTGTACCCAAAACAAACGCGCTACCAAGCTGCGCTACATCCCTTTCCATTGGTCTACAATGTCATTGTAGAGAATCCCTGTCTTGTTTTCCACATACTTATTTAATTTCATTTTCTCCATTGAGATACATAACTTATCTTGCCATTTCTTCTTTTTTTTTTTTGTCTCATATCATATAACATATAATAATAAACTTATATACATATGAAAAAAAAAAAAATATGAAACCCGCCGTAAATTTCGTGAATGCCCGGACGAAAAGAGACGTATTTTGTTCTTTTAAGAAAAGAAGAGGAAAATCTTATCTATCAAATCATTGTACATTTCTCAATTTGAATTAAGAATTCCGCGTACAAAACAAATGCGAGTGTCCTTTAATTTAACTACATATATACATCTGATCATATATGTATTGCCGTTATGTATTACAATAAAGAATACAGAAGGAGGATTTTTTATGCGAGATCTAAAAACATATCTATCCGTAGCGCCAGTAATAAGTACTCTATGGTTCGGGTCTTTAGCAGGTCTATTGATAGAGATCAATCGTTTTTTCCCGGATGCTTTGACATTCCCTTTTTTTCCATTCTAATTATTAACACAGGGGGGTGAAGAAAATTAGAGACACAATTAAATATCTCTGACTACTACCCCCTTTTTTTTCTAATTCGAATAAGTTAGAAAAGAGAAAGAATAAAAGTGGATTCAACCTCACTCAGCCAAACTCGGAACTGGGTTCAAGCTTCAAGTAAATTTACTTTAATTTAATTAAGAGAACAGAAGTGGAAATGTGGTTAGGGCAACAGTATCATACAAGAAGTTGAAATAAAATAGAAAGACTGTACTTCTATTCTAATCTAAACTTCTAATGTAAATAGAATTTTAAATCATTGTATTACTTATTTTTACTATTACTATATTGGCTGCAACAAAATCTTTCATAATTTGATTTCGAGTTAGCAACTTGTATTTTTTCCTTCTTTTCTTCTTCGTTTCGTATAGGAAAATAGAAGAGTTGAGTGAATAAAAACCAAAAGGAGGTTCATGGCCAATGGTAAAGACGTCCGAATAAGGGTTATTTTAGAATGTACCAGTTGTGTTCAAAACAGTGTTAATAAGAAATCAATAGGCATTTCTAGATATATTACTCAAAAGAATCGACACAATAGACCTAGTCGATTGGAGTTGAGAAAATTCTGTCCCTATTGTTACAAACATACAATTCACGGGGAGATAAAGAAATAGATGGAATCGATCAACTGCGTGTGACTTTTACAAGGAAGATGAAAAATGACATATTAACATATCATATATTAGCATATCATATGTTAATATATATATTTAAATAGAAATAAGCAAAATCCTATTTCTTAATTCTAAATCATTAGCATTTTTGATCTGATCGAAGGAAATAGGATTCTCGAAAAAAAGGAATAAAATAAACAAGCCATGGATAAATCCAAGCGACTTTTTCTTAAGCCCAAGCGATCTCTTCGCAGGCGTTTGCCCCCGATTGGATCGGGGGATCGAATTGATTATAGAAACATGAGTTTAATTAGTCGATTTATTAGTGAACAAGGAAAAATATTATCTAGACGGGTGAATAGATTGACTTTAAAACAACAACGATTAATTACTATTGCTATAAAACAAGCTCGTATTTTATCTTCATTACCCTTTCTTAATAATGAAAGACAATTTGAAAAAAAACGAGTTGGTCGCTAGAACTACGGGTCTTAGAACCAGAAAAAAGTAGGCTTACTCTTCAATTGAATCAAAATTTCAATCCGAACTCAAACGTCGCTTGATGTTTTGTTCGAGAAAAATCCAGGAATCCTGATTTGATTGTCGTGTCGTAAAAAAAACGAATTGGGTAAAGTAAAAAGAATAAATATTTTTTTTATTGAATGTTTTTGTTCAGGTTGACTACTTGATCATATTATGTATGATCATATTTTATCATACTTATTTCTATTCTACCTTCCCGGAATTCATTTTCCAAGGAATTCCATGTCAAAGTCAAACATTCCGAAGGATTCCTTCCAATCTCCTTATTTTATCATGTCATTGGAAATCAGATAAAGGCAATTCCTATTTAATATAGCTAGTTGTGCAAGTATTTTACGATTAAGAAGCAACTGTCTCTTGTACAGATTGTTTATTAATGTACTATAACTACAGGATACTTCATTCTCGCGAATTGCTGCATTTATACGAGTGACCCATAAACACCGAAAATTTCTTTTGTGCCTATCTCTATCCCGATAGGCCGAAAACAAAGCTTTTATTTTTTGTTGAATAACAGTTCGAGTAAGTCTTGAATGAGCCCCACGAAAGCTTGATGTGAATAAACGAATTTTTGTTCTACGCCTCCGAGCTATATATCCTCGTCTAATTCTGGTCATTGAATAAACGAAACTTTGATAAATAACTAATTGATTTCCTTTCTTTCAGTTATTCTTTTTCCCTTTTCTAGAATAACAAAACGGATTTTTCCAATGTATAAAATAATAATTCCAACGGCTTTTGCTACTCTAACCTTCCCAACCACGATTTTTTCTTTTTTTTTATATAAGCATTTCGCCTTGAAATAAGAAATTTTATTTGTACTAGGTATCAAATATAGTAAATAAAAATAAGTAGTAATAAGTAGTAAATAGAAATGGATAAAGAAATAGTGGGTTCCATCGTTTCTATGGTTATTTCTTAAACGGCGAGGTCCTCTCTATACACCGGAGCCCCTTACTTGATCGAATCAATGCTATTGTTAACTTGTACAGTTAACACTTTTTGGCTCTACCCATGAATTCCCCAGTAGTAGGTCTTTCACAACGAGATCCGTTTTTACAGTAACGGTATTTAATTATGCGGATTAGCTGATTAGCTGACCTTGTTAGTCCGTTCTTGCAAGAGTAGAGACATCCATTTTCGGCTTTTTTATTTTAATAAGATTTGCCCTGCTTAACAGATAATCATTTGCTACCAATGCTACCAATGGGGAATTCTTTCGCATTTTCAATTGAAAATCGAGGTAATTGAATTTGCACCAATAGAAACCATAAATTTGATACACAATAGAAGGATATTCTAGATCTTTTTTTTTTTCGTTTTAGATAGTGAAGGGGAGTCGTTCATTCTATCCTATTCATCGGTACTGATCACGGATAGTGGAAAAATTCTTTCTTTTCTTTTGTCCCAACCCACAATCTGAAATCTGAACGAGTCGCACATACACCCTAGTACATGTCCCTCGGCGCTGAGGGCATCCCCCGAGAGCGGGGGATTTGGTGACATTTCTGATTGGCTGTCTTGTGTTTCTAATAAGTTGTTTAATAGTTGGCATGTTGAATCGTATGCATAATGGGCTGGTTTAGATCGATCCTAACCGGATGATTATGAAACTTCGGTAAGAAACTAAAATCTCAAATCGAGATTTGTGTGAAATTCCTGCTATTTTTTATGTAACTGCTACAAGATCAACAATTCCATGAACTTGGGCTTCTACTGCTGACATAAAAACATCCCTTTCCATGTCTTCGGATACAACCCATAAGGGTTTGCCTGTTCTTTGTGCATAAACCCTTGTGAGGATTTCGCGCAGTTTCAGTAGTTCTTCCGCTTCCAGGACAAATTCTCCTATTTGTGCTTCATAAAAAGCAGCAATAGGTTGATGGATCATTACCCTGATGATATAAGATAATAAAAGGTTACTTTATCTCGCATAAGAAGGTCACGAGAAGAGATAAAGAATAAAAAAAAAAGATAGAATTGAACAACCGTACGGGCATTGTTTGCGCATTGCATACGGCTTCATAAGAGAATTCACTTTTACCGAAGAAAAATAGAGAGTCTACAAAGCCTAGGTCGGTAAATGATACAATGACCACCCTTTCCTTGGGAGGAATTAAGAAAAACAAAATACTATGGTGGCTCCGTTGCTTTATTTCATCGGTGATTTAGCAATCCCAAAGTTTCTTTTTTTTTTCAAATAAAAAAAAAATGAAAAAAGAATATAATCTTTTTTTTTTTTCGTCCTCTTTCATAATTCATAATAATAATAATATAAATAGCATTAAGAACCTTCTGGTGTGAAAACAAAAAAAAAGTTTGCGACACTGAAAGAGTCTCCCGATAAATAAAATAAAATCGGAACTACCCTTAATATCTCATACTACTCTTTCAATACATAATCTAATGTTAAAACGAAATAAAAAAATTTCTTATATTGAATTCGAAATGCCATGCTATTATTACTTAATATTCATATTTCATATGGCGAAGGCATAGTTTTCTTTTTTCTTTCAAATAAAATAAAAACCCATTGGCGCCAAGCGTGAGGGAATGCTAGACGTTTGGTAATTTTTCCTCCGACCAGAATAAAAGATCCCATTGAAGCGGCTAATCCCATGCATACTGTTTGTACATCTGGTCGCACAAATTGCATAGTGTCATAAATAGCTATTCCGGGTATTACCCATCCGCCAGGAGAGTTGATAAACAAATACAAATCTTTGATCTCACTTTCTGTACTGAGATATACCATAAGACCGATAAGTTGATTCGAAATCTCACTATCAATATCTTGACCTAAAAAAAGTAATCTTTCTCGATAAAGTCGGTTGATTAGGATCAAATTCTATCCCTTAGGAACCGTACATGCGCCTTTTGATGCATACGGTTTATCAAAAATCGCGAAAAAAAAAAGAATCAATATGTAGCTCCCATTTAACGAATAACGAAGGGGTTTTTCCTCCATTTTTCAAGAAAGATGGTTTTTTTTTTACCCGTTTACCTATAAATAAAAAAAAATTCATTAAACTTATCAAACTAACTTCTCATTGATGTATTCTTTCATCGGGATCAAATTAAAATCACGATAACATTCTCTTGTTCCTGAGTGGGCTTCTTTAATTCTTTTAGGTTTGTGCTCTACTCCGAGTAAAGATCTGCCCGATTTTGATTTGCACATATAGGGCAAATGCCCCCAATACCGCGTCTTTTTGCTACAACTTCCTTTTTTTTTTCAATTCATTTCACGCCTTCCACAAAATATTTGACGTATTTATCAAATTATTCGATTGATTATGATTAGCAGTTTGAAATTATTCCTATTTCTAATTTATAAATAGAATATGATACAAATAGTAATCATGGATTATAGTACTAATTGGGTTTTTCTAAGCGGAGCCTGGATACTTCATTTTATTGGTCCAAATAAGCTAACCATAAATTATTCTAATTGATAATATTAATCTGAATACCTCCAAAGCATAGATTTAATTGCACTTTATTGCCACTTCACGCTCTCAATTTTGGATGATTTAATCAATCCTTCTTTGGTGAAACAGAGGATATCTCAATCGGGGTAGAGAACGGGGAAATCCCATAATGACCCAATGTCTCTGACAAGTCGCACTATACGTCAATCCAATTTGAACTATCCTCCCCGGGATTTCGAAAAGGGACTTTTGGAACACCAATAGGCATTAAATGAAAAAAAAAAAAAAATGAAATACTCTATTTCACTTTGATGTGAAAGCGTAACAATGAATTTATTGTCTTAATAATATTATATGAATTTATTCTCTTAATAATATTATATTGGCTTTTATTTTATTATTTTTTCTATTTTCTTTATTTTTATGTTTTATTTTATTTGCGCGGATTCGATAAGTTCATAAAAAAAAAGAAGACAAAATGAATAAAGTAAAATTCTTACGAATAGGCTCTTTGAATGATGAACAAATCTGTATGCATTCGCTCATCTAAAATGGAGTCAACCTCCCATTGCGTATTGGTACTTATCTGGTATAGAATAGATCTGCTTCTCTTTGTTCCTACAAACAGAATTGTGACATTATGACTAAAATACTAAAAAAAAAAAAAATGGAATCCTTTTTCCGAGATAATCCACTGAAAAAGGGAGGTCCATAACATAGTTTTTTCCAGTGCAATAGTGCAATAAAGTTACATAGTGTCTATCTTTCGTTGATAAGGGGGTATTCCATGGGTTTGCCTTGGTATCGTGTTCATACCGTCGTATTGAATGATCCCGGTCGTTTGCTGGCTGTCCATATAATGCATACAGCTTTGGTTGCTGGTTGGGCCGGCTCGATGGCTCTATATGAATTAGCAGTTTTTGATCCTTCTGACCCCGTTCTCGATCCAATGTGGAGACAAGGTATGTTCGTTATACCCTTCATGACTCGTTTAGGAATAACCAATTCATGGGGTGGTTGGAGTATTACAGGAGGAACTATAACGAATCCAGGTATTTGGAGTTATGAAGGTGTGGCTGGGGCGCATATTGTGTTTTCTGGCTTGTGCTTCTTGGCAGCTATCTGGCATTGGGTGTATTGGGATCTAGAAATATTTTGTGATGAACGTACGGGAAAACCTTCTTTAGATTTGCCCAAGATCTTTGGAATTCATTTATTTCTCTCAGGAGTGGCTTGTTTTGGGTTTGGTGCTTTTCATGTAACAGGATTGTATGGTCCTGGAATATGGGTGTCTGATCCCTATGGGCTAACCGGAAAAGTAGAATCTGTAAATCCAGCGTGGGGTGTGGAAGGTTTTGATCCTTTTGTTCCGGGAGGAATAGCCTCTCATCATATTGCAGCAGGGACATTGGGCATATTGGCGGGCCTATTCCATCTTAGTGTCCGCCCGCCCCAACGTCTATACAAAGGATTACGTATGGGAAATATTGAAACCGTGCTTTCCAGTAGTATCGCTGCTGTCTTTTTTGCAGCTTTTGTTGTTGCTGGAACTATGTGGTATGGTTCAGCAACTACCCCCATTGAATTATTTGGTCCCACTCGTTATCAATGGGATCAAGGATACTTCCAGCAAGAAATATATCGAAGAGTTGGTACTGGGCTGGCTGAAAATCAAAGCTTATCCGAAGCTTGGTCTAAAATTCCTGAAAAATTAGCTTTTTATGATTACATCGGAAATAATCCGGCAAAAGGTGGATTGTTCAGAGCAGGTTCAATGGACAACGGGGATGGAATAGCTATTGGGTGGTTAGGACATCCTATATTTAGAGATAAAGAAGGGCGTGAGCTTTTTGTACGTCGTATGCCTACTTTTTTTGAAACATTTCCGGTTGTTTTGGTAGACGGAGACGGAATTGTTAGAGCCGATGTTCCTTTTCGAAGGGCAGAATCGAAGTATAGTGTTGAACAAGTAGGTGTAACTGTTGAGTTCTATGGTGGTGAACTAAATGGAGTCAGTTATAGCGATCCTGCTACTGTGAAAAAATATGCTAGACGCGCACAATTGGGTGAAATTTTTGAATTAGATCGTGTTACTTTGAAATCCGATGGTGTTTTTCGTAGCAGTCCAAGGGGTTGGTTTACTTTTGGACATGCTTCGTTTGCCCTGCTCTTCTTCTTCGGACACATTTGGCATGGCGCTCGAACCTTGTTCAGAGATGTTTTTGCTGGTATTGATCCAGATTTAGACGCTCAGGTGGAATTTGGAGCATTCCAAAAACTTGGAGATCCAACTACAAGAAGACAAGTAGTTTGATACAACATTAATCTCTGATTTTTCGTCTCTATTTTCTTTTTGTAATTTGACATAGGGTACTGGGGACATCTTGATTTGAATCGCCACCTTTTCTTTGCTTTGACTCTTGCTCTTTTTTTATCCGGGAACGCTCTAAATAATCTAAATAAACAGATATGGAAGCTATAATTGTAAACCACAATTGAATCTATGGAAGCATTAGTTTATACATTCCTCTTAGTATCGACTCTAGGAATAATTTTTTTCGCTATCTTTTTTCGAGAACCGCCTAAAGTTCCAACTAAAAAGATGAAATGATTTTTCATTATCTTAATTTTTCATTATCTTAATTGAAGTAATGAGCCTCCCAATCTTCGGAGGCTCATTACTTCAACTAGTCCCCGTGTTCCTCGAATGGATCTCTTAGTTGTTGAGAGGGTTGCCCAAAAGCAGTATATAAGGCATACCCAGTAAAACTTATAAGTAAACCAGATATAGAGATGGCGACTAGGGTTGCTGTTTCCATTATTATATAATAATAAAAAAATAATAATTTCCAGACCACAATGGAT